TGTAAAAGAAGGAGTAATCAGCCGTGACACGTTCACTAAAAAAAAATCCTTTTGTAGCTAATCATTTATCGGGAAGAATTGAAAAACTCAACATGAGGGAGGAGAAAGAAATAATAGTGACTTGGTCTCGGGCATCTACCATTATACCCACAATGATTGGCCATACAATCGCTATTCATAATGGAAAGGAACATTTACCTATTTATATCACAGATCGTATGGTCGGTCACAAATTGGGAGAATTCGCACCTACTCTCACTTTCGTGAGACACGCGAGAAACGATAATAAATCTCGTCGTTAGTCGTTCTAGTAAGTATTCATGTGAAAAGCCTTATCTTAATAGTATTTATACTTAAGAGTCTTTATCTTAGACTTTATCTTATAGTAACTTATAGTAAGAGTCTAGGTATAGTATTTTATTTTTCTAGTATACTAAGACTTCTACTTTTCTTACTTATTCTTACTTTTCTGACTTATCTTATACTATACTTCACCTAGGCACTTATCATTCATTGGCGGGGGAGAACTTTCTTTTATGATAAAGAACGAAAATTCGGATAGAGAAGCAAAAGTGTTAGCTCAACATATACGTATGTCTGTTTTCAAAGCACGAAGAGTAATTGATCAGATTCGCGGACGTTCTTATGAGGAAACACTCATGATACTGGAACTACTGCCTTATTGGGCATCTTATCCAATTTTAAAATTAGTTTATTCTGCAGCAGCAAATGCTAATCATAATATGGGTTTGAATGAAGCTGATTTATTTATTAGTAAAGCTGAAGTCAATGGAGGTGCTATTGTGAAAAAGCTAAGGCCCCGGGCTCGAGGGCGTAGTTATCTGATAAAAAAAACCACTTGTCATATAAAGATTGTTTTAAAAGAGAAATCTAAATTCTAGATTCATCTAAAGAAAGATAATTTAGATTCCTATTTAGAAAAAAATATATGGATGGAAAAAGAATAGAAAAATATGGGACAAAAAATAAATCCACTTGGTTTCAGACTTGGAACAACTCAAAGTCATCATTCGTTTTGGTTCGCAAAACCAAAGAATTTTTCCATGGGTCTACAAGAAGATGAAAAAATACGGAATTGTATTAAGGACTATGTAAAAAAAAATAAGAGAATATCCTCAGGTTTCGAAGGAATTGCCCATATAGGGATTCAAAAAAGAATAGATTTGATTCAGGTCATAATCTATATTGGATTTCCCAATTTATTAATAGAAGGACGAACAAGGGGAGTCAAAGAATTACAGATGAATGTACAAAAAGAGTTTCATTCTGTAAACCGGAGACTCAACATTGCTATCACAAGAATTGAAAAGCCTTATGGACAACCTAATATTCTTGCGGAATATATAGCTTTACAATTAAAAAATAGAGTTTCGTTTCGAAAGGCAATGAAAAAAGCTATTGAATTGACTGAACAAACGGGTACAAAAGGAATTCAAGTGCAAATTGCAGGGCGTATCGACGGAAAAGAGATTGCACGTGTCGAATGGATCAGAGAAGGCAGGGTTCCCTTACAAACAATTCGCGCTAAAATTGATCACTGTTCCCATACGATTAGAACTATCTATGGAGTCTTAGGCATCAAAATTTGGATATTTGTAAACCAAGAATAAGAAAATAAGAATAATGGACCTTTCTATATCTCGCAATTCTGCTTAGTAATAGAAAAAATTTAGAAACTCTTTATCTTATTTTTTTTTTATCTTAATCAAAGAAAAACAAACAATTCTAATTCTATAAGGTTTAATAAAAATTTGATTTACCCTTTAATTGAGATTTTAGTATAATTGCTATGCTTAGTGTGTGACTCGTTAGTTTTTTCTTTAGAGTTGATAATTGAGATTGAAAAAAAACAGGCTGACCCCACTCTAAACTTAGTAACTATCAAAACTAAAGAAACTCAAAACTAAAAAACAACTTATGGCTTCGTATTGTCGAGATCCCAAGAAAAAGTCACTATATGACTGAATCAATCATATAGTTGTAGCAACTGAAATTCTTTTCATAAAAAAAGAAATCTGATTATGAATTGTGAAACAAAAAAAAGGGATGTGGAAAAATGGAAGGATGATAGAAAGAGAGAATAAAGATCTCAATGATATAGGATTCCCATAATGTATGGTTTATGAAGAATCACCCCATAAAAAAGGCAGTGTTATAAAGCATCAACATCAATATAAAATAAAGATACAAAATATACAATTACAATATCATAAGAAATATACTAAGAAATATACAAATAAAAAATAGAAGAAAATATAATAAAAAGAAATATAATATTATAGAAATTCAATTTAAATAATAATAATCTAAATAATATAATCAATATGGATAATATAGTCTATTATCTATCTAATAATATAGAAAAATATAGATGAATAATTTCATCGAGCTTCGGGTTAAGAAAAACTGAGGAGATTGACTCGGAAACAAATAACAGATTTTGTTGGGAGCTCCATTGCAGAGTTCAGGCCTAAGCATAAATGGAGAAGCTATGGGAACGATGGAACCTGTGACTACATAGGATTTTGTTGAAAACGAATCAATCCTAATGATTCATTGGGTAGGATGGCGGAATGAACCAAGAAAAAATGGATTTCTTCTGAAGGGTCATGAATTGACCCTACAAATGAAGGAGAAAAGAGTCAATATTCGCCCGCGAACCCTTTATTCTAGTTTTATTTAATTTAAGAATTTCATTTATTGGATGACTTTTGGCGTGATTCAATAGAGGTAAAGTAAAAGACTTTAGAAAATTTGAGAAAAGAAGCATTATATATAAACAAACACGCCTAGTTATCTAGTTATATATACATCTACCTATGTAACAAATTCAATATAAAAAAAATTAAAATGAGTATATTCTTTCTTTTGATAAAATGAAATACATAAATACATGTGTATATGTAAGATTATTGAATCATTTCATTCGCGAGGAGCTGGATGAGAAGAAACTCTCATGTCCGGCTCTGCAGTAGAGATGGAATTCAGAAACAACCATCAACTATAACCCCAAAAGAACCAGATTTCGTAAACAACATAGAGGTAGAATGAAGGGAATATCTTGCCGAGGCAATCATATTTGTTTTGGCAGATACGCTCTTCAGGCACTTGAACCTGCTTGGATCACAGCTAGACAAATAGAAGCAGGGCGAAGAGCAATGACACGATATGCGCGTCGTGGTGGAAAGATATGGGTACGTATCTTTCCCGACAAACCTGTTACAGTAAGACCTACGGAAACACGTATGGGTTCGGGCAAGGGATCCCCCGAATATTGGGTATCCGTTGTTAAACCGGGTCGAATACTTTATGAAATGAGTGGAGTATCAGAAACTGTAGCCAAAGCAGCTATTTCCATAGCTGCATGCAAAATGCCTATACGAACTCAATTTGTTATTTCAGGAATAAGTAAACAAAAATAAAAGAAAGTAAAAGAAAGGAGTATTGAGAATGAAAAAACAACCGCGGATTTCTTTATCTCTGGACAGACAATATTTCTTTTTCCCTATATCCCTTGCATTGAAATCAGAGATTACAATAAAAATGATATGATTCAACCTCAGACCCTTTTGAATGTAGCGGATAACAGTGGAGCTCAAGAATTGATGTGTATTCGAATCATAGGAACTAGTAATCAACGATATGCTCATATTGGCGATGTTATTGTTGCTGTAATCAAAGAAGCAGTGCCCAACATGCCTCTAGAAAGATCAGAAGTAATTAGAGCTGTGATTGTACGCACGTGTAAAGAACTCAAACGTGACAACGGCATGATAATACGATATGATGACAATGCAGTGGTTATCATTGATCAAGAAGGAAATCCAAAAGGAACTCGAATTTTTGGTGCGATTGCTCGGGAATTGAGACAGTTGAATTTTACTAAAATAGTTTCATTAGCACCCGAAGTCTTATAGATGAAAATAGGATAGATATATCCTATATTTCTATAATATTCTATACATATATATATCTAGAATATAGAAACTTGAATATAGAAAATAGAAATAAATAGAAAGAATAATTATAATAATAGAATATAGAATATTCAAATATCTGAAATAGATCCGATTAATAGATTGTGTCTCATGCATGTACTTTTAATTTCTAATAATTTTTGATAATTTAAGAATAAAAAAAAAACAAATGAAAATAAAACAAAAAAGAAGCATGTTGATTATATTAAAATGAGGAGGCACCAATAACTATAGTTCGTCATGGGTAGGGACATTATTGCCGATATAATAACTTCTATAAGAAATGCTGACATGGATCAAAAGGGAAGAGTTCAAATAGTATCTACTAATATCACTAAAAACATTGTGAAAATACTTTTAAGAGAAGGTTTTATTGAAAACGTTCGAAAACATCAAGAAAGTCAAAAAAATTTCTTGGTTTCAACCTTACGACATAGAAAGACTAGGAAAGGTAATAAAATAATTTTAAAGCGTATAAGCCGACCTGGTCTACGAATCTATTCCAACTATCAACGAATTCCTAAGATTTTAGGTGGAATGGGAATTGTAATTCTTTCTACTTCTCGAGGTATAATGACAGATCGAGAAGCTCGACTAGAAAAAATTGGAGGAGAAATTTTGTGTTATATATGGTGATTCTCCTGGGTACCCTAATTTTCTCTCGAACTTATTATTTGTAAAATAGAGAGAAGTTAATTATAGAACTCTTCCTCTATTAGTTGATACTTAAAGGGGGTTCCCTGGAATGAAAGAACAAAAATTGATTCATGAGGGTTTAATTACTGAATCACTTCCCAACGGTATGTTCCGAGTTCGGTTAGATAATGAAGATCTAATTCTAGGTTATATTTCAGGGAGAATCCGGCGCAGTTTTATACGTATACTACCCGGAGATAGGGTCAAAATCGAAATGAGTCGTTATGATTCAACCAGGGGACGTATAATTTATAGACTTCGCAAAAAAGATTAGAACGATTAGATCATTCTTTTCAACATCCTTTTCGTAGGGATATAATTCTAAGTTCAAAAATGCAAGAAACTTCTTTTTGTTTCAAAAAAAAAAAATAGATTCCGAATGAAGGTAAGGAATGATCAATATGAAAATAAGGGCTTCTGTTCGTAAAATTTGTGAAAAATGTCGCCTGATTCGTAGGCGGGGGCGAATTATAGTCATTTGTTCCAATCCGAGACATAAACAGAGACAGGGGTAATCCTTCTCAAGTTCTAAATCAATAACTTTTTCAAAGAAAAACCCATGTACATGTAAAAATAAAGAAGAAAGGATTCGTTTTCATATGAAATGGATATCCGCGTATCTTTCTGTAGATTTCTGATTCTTCTTTATTTTTCTTTTATTCTTATGAATATAATATAATAAAATATGACAAAACCTATAGCAAAAATTGGTTTACGTAAGAATGCACGTATTGGTTCACATAAGAATGAACGTAGAATACCAAAAGGAGTTATTCATGTTCAAGCGAGTTTCAACAATACTATTGTAACTGTTACAGACGTACGAGGTCGGGTGGTTTCTTGGGCTTCTGCAGGTACTTCTGGATTCAGAGGCACAAGAAAAGGAACACCCTATGCTGCTCAAGCAGCAGCCTTTAATGCTATTCGTACAGTCGTCAAACAGGGTATGCAACGAGCAGAAGTTATGATAAAGGGTCCAGGTCTTGGAAGAGATGCGGCATTACGAGCCATTCGTAGAAGTGGGATGCTATTAAGTTTCGTACGTGATGTAACACCCATGCCGCATAATGGATGTCGCCCCCCTAAAAAAAGACGTGTGTAGAAATAAGAATTCAAGAGATTTCAAGAGAAATAAATGATTCAATGATCTGATCCAATAATCATAAAGAAAAGAAAAATAAGACTATGGTTCGAGAAGAAGTAGCAGGATCCACTCGAACACTACAGTGGAAATGTGTTGAATCAAGAGTAGACAGCAAGCGTCTTTATTATGGTCGTTTCGTTCTGTCCCCGCTTATGAAAGGTCAAGCCGATACCATAGGTATTGCCATGCGAAGGGCTTTACTTGGAGAAATAGAAGGAACATGTATCACACGTGCAACATCTGAAAATGTGCTGCATGAATATTCTACGATAGCAGGTATTGAAGAATCAGTACATGAGATTTTAATAAATTTGAAAGAAATTGTATTGAGAAGTAATCTCAATGGAGTTAGGGGTGCATCCATTTGCGTCAGGGGTCCCAAATACATAACAGCTCAAGATATCATCTCACCACCTTCTGTAGAAATAGTTGACACGACACAGCATATAGCTAACCTGACAGAACCAATTGATTTGTGTATTGAATTACAAATCAAGAGAGATCGCGGATATCGTATGAAATTCACAAACGACTCTCACGATGGAAGTTATCCTATAGATATTGTATCCATGCCCGTTCGAAATGCGAATCATAGTATTCATTCTTATGGGAATGGGAATGAAAAACAAGAGATACTCTTTCTAGAAATATGGACGAATGGAAGTTTAACTCCTAAAGAAGCACTTTATGAAGCTTCTCGTAATTTGATTGATTTATTGATTCCTTTTCTACATGCAGAGGAAGAGGACATGAATTTCGAGGAAAATGAAAACAGATGGAATCTACCCCCTTTTTCCTTTCAAGACAGATTCACCAATCTCAAGAAAAACAAAAAAGGAATTCCATTGACATGTATTTTTATTGACCAATCAGAATTGTCTTCCAGGACCTATAATTGTCTCAAAAGGTCCAATATACATACATTATTGGACCTTTTGAGTCACAGTCAAGAAGATCTTATGAAAATGGAATATTTTCGCATAGAAGATGTAAAACAGATATTGGGCACTCTACAGAAGCATTTTGCAATCAATTTACCTACGAAAAAGTTTTCATTTTGAAGTTTTTAGAAAGAAAAAAGAATAGAATGAGTTTTGAATCTCCGACACGATCCATATATTTGCAGAATAGATCATAATAAGATTGATTGATGTATCTAGGGAAGATCCAGAAGGGGGATCTTCCTTAGATACCTATGTCGTGGTATTTCACGGTTCAATCAATTTGAAAAAGACCTAAAGTTAGGGATTTCTCAATAGGTAAAGTTGCTCCAATACCTAACCAAAGAGCTACTGCGGTACCGATCAAAAAGACTGTTGTAGCTACTGGACGACGGAATGGATTTTGGAATTTATTGACATTCTCCAAAAAAGGTACTGTCAATAATCCTATTGGTACTGAAACCATTAAAAGAACACCCAATAACTTATTTGGTACTGTGCGAAGTATTTGAAATACGGGAAAGAAGTACCATTCGGGTAATATTTCCAACGGAGTTGCAAATGGATCCGCGGGTTCACCGATCATTGACGGCTCTAGAACTGCTAGGCCCACACTACATGCAATAGTGCCTAGAATTACTACTGGAAAAATATATAAAAGATCATTGGGCCATGCGGGTTCTCCATAATAATTATGCCCCATCCCTTTAGCCAATTTAGCTCTTAATACGGGATCATTCAAATCAGGTTTCTTTGTTATTTGGATAGGTGAATTCTTGTGGATTCATCCCCCAAAGGAACCGGACATGATAATTTTTTATCATCCGGCTCGAGCAAGAATCAAAAGAATCACAGAAATAGATCCATAGAAAATCTCTAGTTCATACATATCTACATATATAATGTAGAATGACTTTATGTAAGAAAAGATTTATCAAATTCCATTTCCCCGAGTTGCAACGATTCATTGCAAAGAATTCAGTTCTGGCAACAAGGAAATGCTCAATATCCAAGTAGGCTTACAAATTTGATCATGATCAAGTGCTTTTTGGATTGTCTCATGTCTTTTGGTTGGTATTTATCCCCACAACATCTCGATTTTCTTACATACCAAAATACAAAGTTTTGACTTGTTACTAATAAAGTATAGCCTCTGTTCTTCCTTAGATCCCTTATTTCACTCCGATAGTATCATAGATCAGGGTCGATGCAGAGGAAATGAATGCATCTACATACTATAATAAACTGACTAAGATTACTATAAAATGAATACGAAATACTAATACTAGAAATTACTAATTACTAGAATTCTAAGAAATTGACTCTCAAATAAAAAAGCAAAATCCAACAAAGTGGAATAGATAGAACATTGGATCATGGATCATGCCACATCACTTATTCTAGGGATCTTACGGAGCCTGTTCATGCATGACATAATTCGGGTATGATCATAGAAAAGATTCTCCTCAAGCGAACCACCCTATCCTATGCTACATAAAGGGACTTACGTGATGGTTGGATGCGGAGACACATTGGGTTGTGAATTCCAACATGGCGGATAAAATCATATATCTGCATGGCCCAATCAATAGTTCAAGTCACACACTCCCATAATCCATCCTCTTTAGGAAAATATACTTCAACGATTCGTATCAAATAAAGAATACTTCAGAGTTGAAGAGAAGTATCCAAATAACATGCCTTATTTTTCAATAATTCATATTTTTAGCAATGAAAGACTCTGGTTCCTCCCCTATATTATAAATTACAAATATCTATGATCTACCTTCTCTATAAAGGACCCGAAATACCTTGCTTACGTATCATTGGAAAGTGCATTAACATAAATACGGCAGTAAGAAGAGGCAATACAAAAGTATGTAAACTATAAAAACGAGTCAAAGTGGATTGGCCCACACTAGCACTTCCACGTAATAATTCTACCAAAGGCGATCCTATTATAGGAATAGCTTCAGGCACGCCTGTTACAATTTTTACTGCCCAATAACCAATTTGGTCCCGAGGTAAGGAATAACCAGTTACGCCAAAAGATGCGGTCAATACAGCCAGAACCACCCCTGTAACCCAAGTTAATTCGCGGGGTTTTTTAAACCCACCCGTAAGATACACACGAAATACGTGCAAGATCATCATTAGAACCATCATACTTGCTGACCATCGATGAACTGATCGAATTAACCAACCAAAGTTGGCCTCAGTCATTATGTATTGAACAGAGGAAAAAGCCTCTGTAACAGTTGGACGATAGTAAAAGGTCATAGCAAAACCCGTAGCTACTTGTACTAAAAAACAAGTAAGCGTAATCCCTCCTAGACAATAAAATATGTTGACATGAGGAGGAACATATTTACTAGTTATATCATCTGCAATCGCTTGAATCTCGAGACGTTCCTCGAACCAATCATATACTTTATTGAGATAGGTAACCCAAGAAAGACTCCCCCTCTGAGAACCGTATATGAGAATTTCATCTCGTACGGCTCAAGCCGAAACACACAAATACTGGTTTCAACGGATATGGAATAGAGAGTTTACAACTTCTTGGGACTTAGCCGCTTGACTCGATTTGACCCAAAGATACGAAGTAATAAAAATCCGTAATCTCTTCTTTGTGATGATAATGCCAAGAAATAAAATCTCAAGTTGGCTCATCCATCTTTCTTTATTTTAATCGTGACAGGCCTCTTGAATCTTCTCTTCCCCTATTTTTTTTTCTTTTTTTGATAGGAATTATCTTGTTGAGACCCTATGAATCAATTGAAACCTCAGATTCATACTAGAACCACGATGATTTAAGAAAGCCAAAGCTAAACTCAAAGGTTCTCTGAGTAAAAACCATTTGATCATCACTTCTTCAATGAATGTAATGACTCAAAAAAATCTAGAGAAAGAGTTTTCTTTCGGTCAAAAGAAGTCTGAAGGAAAAAATTGTTGGATTTAGAAAAGACCTATTTCCCTTTTTTTTTTTTAGTCCGGTTGCGAGGTCTGAATAATAGGTATGAATCATAGTTCAAATATTTCTTTTCTTGATCTATTCTATATAGTCCGTGCTCCAGAGACTAGAATAAATATCTGACGAGGTAGAATCATCTTGATAGAGATGACAGATCCATTCTCTGTATTATCAATAGGATCAATTATAACAAGTCACACGCTCATATTCCGGAAATGAAATATCAAAACAAATAAATTTCACGATC